TATCTATCGCTGTAGGATCCCTATTCAAGATCACTGCAGTTCCTTTTCGGGCGGCTGTAGGACGGACGGCCGCCTATAGGTGGTAGGGTAGGGTGGGTGGTACCGCTCAGATTGCGGCCAATCTTCCTAACCGCGCGCGGGCCGGGCTTAGAGCGCGTGAAACTCATCACTACCTCGTAAGGGCGTTGAGACCATAGCATGTTACACGAAAGCGCCGCTTTCTCTGTAGTATTGTCACACAGCTGCCCGCCTAGAAGAGCCACTCGCTCTGTAGTGTTGTCACACAAGATAAGCACGCCGCCCGCCTGCTGGCCGGGCGAATCTAAGTTCTCTTCCGGTCAACTGTCCACCCAGTCAAGTGCAAAAAAAACACAGTAGAATCACGCAACGCACGCTGCTGGTGTGCTTCCTGCTCGCGAGGAAAGAAAGAAGAGCGACAAGGTTAAGTTCAGATTTGACTGTTTGCAGCATGGGAGCAGATTACCCAAAAAATACCTGGGAACAATGAAAAAAAAGATATCTCGGTAACGAAAACTATAGGGGGCTGTATTGGCGAGATCCAACGGTGAACAGCTGCCCAAAAGAAAAACCGCCTGGAAGTCCGAGGACCTTTAGTACTGTACTCTACCCCCGAACTAGCAGCCTTCGCGCCAAGCAAGACCGCCCTTGTCCCTTTCCTTTATCCATTCCGCCTCCTTCTTTGCTTTGTTCCAATAGAGTCTAAGGCAAAGCTAAAGTGGTTCGTATGCCTACTTTACCTACTTGACGAAAGGGAACGAACTTAGTTTCGTTTCCGGGTTTATGGATTGGATTCAGTCAGCCTCACTCCTTCCTTTTTATGTTGTCGTGATGGTTACCGGCGAACGCTCCCAAAGGCGACCCTCTCGAGTTTCCGGCTGTTTTCTATATTGAAGTAGCCTTTCGTCGCCCCGAAAGAAGTCACTATCAAAGAGCTCGCCCTACTGAAGTACCAAAGGTGCGCTCAGCCCGGTGACTAAGAAATGGGTTTGCGCTTGAATTTCAGTGATGAGGTTTTTCGAGGGAAGTAGGGCTCTTATTGACTAAAAGTGGGTTCTTCGCTTTCCTTTAGAATGAAAGTTGCTATGAAGCCCCTACTACTTACTTTGTTTGATTCAAAAGGCGAACGGCCCCCCAACAAGTCGTATGGGGCGGGGTGCTTGTGATAAGCTGCCTTGGATATGAGGAATTAGAAAAAAGAAAATAAAAAGAAAGGAAAAGTCCGGTATTTGACGAAGATCTTTCTATCAATAGATAGGAATGAGTGTTCGATATAGGGGATAGAATCCATCTGCTCTTTCTCTCTCCATTTTTCTTCCCCTCTAACGCGGGGGCCGGGCGGCGGCGGGCGCGGGAGGAAGAAAGCTAAGAGAAGACGCTCTTCTCTTAGGTCCTTTTTTTTCAGTGCAGGAAAGCGCTCTCTTTTTGTCATCCCTGCAGCTTTCCTTTCCAGATTTTTTATTGAACGCATGGCGTAGCTAGGACCCTTCAAATCATGTTTGAGCCTATGTTCAAACCAAACAAACCCACCTCCTATTTGAGTCAGGCTGGAAAGAATGCCCGCCAAGTTCAGATAAGGGAATGCTTCCCCCAACCATTAAAGGAAAGGCTCGACGAAGGGAGGGAGATGCGGCGGGGGAAGGAAAAGGCTTTCGGAGATCGAGATTTTCTTTATTTTTCATCGAAAACGAAGAAGGCCGAGGATGGCCTACGGTGCGTCTTATCTGAAGGGAACACGCTTTTTCGACCGCGGGGTGGTATGATTGTCGGGCCCTCTCCTCGTTCCGCCCGCTGGCCTATTGGGATAGCAGCCTTCGGGCTTTGCCTGTCCTTTCTAATCAAGAATTATGGCTCGGCCCGGGAAAGCGCTGGCAACAACAGAAAGGAAGGGGTCCATGTAGCTGCTGCGCCCGCCCCCCTCTTAGTCAATGGGGCAGCAGGTTCGGCATCTACTACAAAAGAGAGAATCCACTTCAGATAACCACGCCTCTGCTAGGCAGCGTGTGGAATGGCCGAGAGCGGACTTTATTGGATATATAATCCAAGTCGAGAGTAGAGTTACGGGAACAGCCGTCTGATGGAAAACGACTTTCACGTTCGGTTCAGAGAGCACTTTTTTCGTTGAGAATTCCTCGTTCCCTCTCGATAGACCAGCGGCGAATTTAAAACTTGTGGGGCCCTATCTATTCCATCTCTCGAGCCCCGAAGAAAACCCCCCTCCCCTTCGGATTCCATATCTCTTTTGACTCTATATATGTGGGCACCTGATATCTATGAGGGTTCACCCACCCCGGTTACAGCATTCCTTTCTATTGCGCCTAAAATCTCTATTTTTGCTAATATTTCACGTCTTTCTATTTATGGTTCTTATGGAGCTACATTGCAACAAATCTTCTTTTTCTGCAGCATTGCTTCTATGATCTTAGGAGCGCTGGCCGCCATGGCCCAAACGAAAGTCAAAAGACTTCTAGCTCATAGTTCA